AGATAGGACTTAAACAGCAATGGAAGATATCAATTTTAATATCTATGTCTATTCGAATCTCATTAACAAACGATTAAGTAAATTCCATATGTAACAGATATATTTTTTTTTGAACCTCATTTTTAAGCATTTCGTCTTTGGCTCTAATGAGAATAATTGTAAATTTATGTAACAATTGAGGCGGGGGGTGATTCATACATTCTATTCACTTTACTTTATGGAAAGATTACAGAAAAATTACTGAACCTCAAATCAAATACGTAGAAAATGAGGAAATGCTTATATGTATGTATTGTTATCGTTCTATTTCAGTGACAACGGTGTTTCAATTTTTGTGAAAAAGATTTTTGATCCCTTAAATTTAAATATATAACATAGAATATCCATAATTTAATTACTTCCAGTGACAATTGTTCAGTTTATCTGATAGATATGGAAATCACCTATTCTTTCGATTCTTATTTTATCAATCAGATAAACGAATAACGACCTAAATCTTCCCTTACATATCATTATCATTCTTTTTTTTTTTTTTTATCAACCCCACAAAAAAAGAAAGAAATTGGATTTGTTTTTGATCTATCTATATGCTTTAAATCATTGATGGTGGTTCAATTCGAAAAAGAAACATGGATTTATCTCTCTTATGATGATCAAAATCAAATGTGGTACTTACTGTAAAACTGTAAAACATTATTCAAATAATGATGTCGAAGTAGGAAATTTTTTCAATTAAATATTTTTAATGATTTCTTATGAGTCCTTGGTACTCGAATAAGTGTGAGATTAGTGAATCTATCCTATTGAGTCATTCAAAGATGCAGATTCAAAAAGAACTCATTTATTCGTGTTATTTATATTTGTGTTATTTAGTTATTTATAAAAAAAAATCTTGCATTCATACAATAAAATATGGGATTAAGTTAAATTCTTGCTGAGACTTCTTCATAAAAATATCTCCCCATCCAATATAGAAGGAGAAAAAAGTATGGATTACTATGTACCGACTGAACCAATGACTACTCATGATTCCATAATTGAATCAATTACATACCGGTTCCAAACTAGAGGAATGTTATGGTAAAACTTCGTTTGAAACGATGTGGTAGAAAGCAACGTGCGACTTGAAGGACATGATCAGCTGTGGATTCTTCCATCCACCATTTTATATTATATAAGATTATATAAGAATGAAAGTGCTCTTGGCTCGACATCCTTTGTTCTGTTCTACCGGAACCCCGTTTTTTTTGTTGGGTTGTAATGTAAATAGTACATGATGGAGCTCGAGTAGAAAGTATTGATTCATTTCTCAGGGGCAAAGATCTAGGGTTAGTGCCAATCAATAAGTTGGAACAACTTCGTAAGTATATCTTCGATATAGAAATCGAAAGGATCCAATTCGAGCAAGTTTCAAACCCAAAAGGAAAGTTTGTTGGAATTGGTAAAACTCTTTCGATCAAAAGTGTAGCACGCGGGAATCAACCGTTCTATGATTCTTTGATAGAAAGAAATCACAAAAAAGGTATGTTGCTGCCATTTTGAAACGATTAAGGATCACCGAAGTAATGTCTAAACCCAATGATTCAAAGTAAAGATAAAGGATCCTGGAACAAGGAAATACCGTTTTCAATTGTCTCAACAACTAAATCAGAATGAAGAATCCAAATAGATTCTAAACGAGACAAAAAGGGGGTTAGAGACCACTCAATAAATGAAATGCCTAAGGGTTTTCTTTGAGCTATTTGAGAGTTATCCAACTTGAGTTATGAGTACGAATGGTTTTTTATTTTTCGGGAAAGAAGAAAAAAAGGACTTAAACCATAGTCTAATTGATTTGATGATTTTATGGGATCTATTTGCTATTAGAATTCTATACCTAGACATAACTTCGAATCATTTTTTCTCGAGCCGTACGAGGAGAAAACTTCTTATACGTTTCTAGGGGGGGGTATTGTTCATCTACATCTATCCCAATGAGCCGTCTATCGAATCGTTGCAATTGATGTTCGATCCCGAAGAGAAGGAAGAGATCTTCAGAAAGTGGGTTTTTATGATCCGATAAAGAATCAAACTTATTTAAATGTTCCTGCTATTCTATATTTCCTTGAAAAAGGTGCTCAACCTACAGGAACTGTTTATGATATTTCAAAGAAGGCGGAGGTTTTTACAGAACTTCGCTCTAATCAAATGAAATTCAATTAATGAAATAAAAAAAAAAGAGTGTGGAGATGACTCGTATATAACTTTGTATAACTTTTTCTCTACTATTCCCCCTTCTCTTGTTCTATTCATACCTATTTATTATTGCTTCCATAGAATCCCATGTTCTATAATGACAAAAATCTATCTTATTCATATAAGATGGATCGAAAAAAGATCAAGTGAATAGATGAAGAAATTGGATATAGAAATATAAAATTCTGATATTACCTTCAATCAGGTGGTTTTCGTTGGAACTCTACTAACAAATAATAAGCAAGGGATCAAGCTTGCTTATTCG